ATCATTTAATTTCATTTAATAACTCAATAAATCGAACTCAATAAATCCCTTATCCTTGTTTCAATCAAATCGAATTCAATTACATAAAAAAAAGGAGGCACAAAAAATGCGGGAAGAGGAATATCAAAGATTTTTAGACGATCAAACGTACTTGCTATACCCACTGATCTTTCAAGAGTATCTTTATACCCTTGCTCATGTTCATAGTTTCAGTTCTAACAATAAATTGAGTTTCCTAATTGTAAAACGTTTAATTACTCGAATGTATCAACAGAAGCATTTGATTCTTTCTGATAATAATTATAAACAAAATCAATTATATATATACAACTACAATTTGTATTATCAAATAATATCCGAGGGGTTTGCACTCATTGGGGAAGTTGCATTTTCGCCACGGTTTGTGTTTTCTTTAGAAAATTCAGAAATATTGAAAGTTCAGAATTTACGATCCATTCTTTCAATATTTCCTTTTTTAGAAGATCAATTTCCATATTTCAATTATCTATCCGGTGGCTTACTACCCTACCCCATTCATCTAGAAAAAGTGGTTCAAACCCTTCGGTACTGGCTGAAAGATCCTTCTTCTTTGCATTTATTACGACTCTTTCTTCACGAGTCTTGGAATTGGAATAGCCCTTTTTTTCCAAAGCAAAAAAGTGCTTTTTTTCAAAAAAGAAAAAGAATAAAAAGGAATCTAAGATTCGTTCTATTTTTATCTAATTCTCTTGTATATGAATACGAATCCGTTTTATTTTTTCTTCGTAGCCAATTCTTGCATTTACGATCCAACCATTTTCGGGTTCTTGTTGAGCGAATCTATTTCTATGGAAAAGTCGAGAATTTTACAGAAGTTTTTGCTAAGAAGTTTATAGACGTTTTTGCTAATAGTTTTCAAGTTCCTATACAATTGTTCAAGGACCCTCACATGCATTATGTTCGCTTTAAAAGACAATTCTTTTTTGCTTTAAGGAGTACGCCCCTTATAATGAAAAAGTGGAAATACTACTTTGTTAATTTATTTCAATGTCATTTTTTTGTGTGGGTTCAACCAAAAAAGATCTATATATATCTATTAGATGAGTCTTCTCTCGACTTTTTGGGTTATCTTGTAAATGTAGAATTCACTCCTTCAGCGATACGAAGTCAAATGCTAGAACATTCATTTCTAACAGAGAATACGATGAAGAAACTGGATACAATAGTTCCACTTAATCCTTTGATTAAATCCTTTACAAAAATGAAATTTTGTAACAAAATTGGACATCCTCTTAGTAAACCGCCCTGGGCCGATCCATCGGATTCGGATCTTATTGACCGATTTTTGTGTATATGCGGAGACCTTTCTCAGTATTTTAGTGGATCCTCAGACAAAAAGAGTTTGTCTCGAGTCAAATATATACTTCGATTTTCTTGTCTGAAAACCTTTGCTCATAAACACAAAACCAATATACATACTTTAGCGAGACAACTAGGTTCGGATTTTTGGGAACCTTTTTTTACAGAAGAACCGGTTGTTTTACCTTTTTGGATCCTACAAGGTCCTTCACCTACACATCTTGCTCGAGAGTTAGAAAAGTTAGATACAGATCGGCTTTGGTTTTTGAATATGAAATTGGTATTTGGATATTTAAATGTTGATATTTAACGATTTCGTCAATCAGGAATAATAAGTTGTGAAAACATGGAAATAGACATGAAATTCTCTATAAAAAATGAAAAGAGGGAACAATTCATTTATTGCTATTATGAAATGGTCAAAAAAGAGACGAGTACGAGTCAGGGTGGAAAGTGATCAATGGATTATTCCACTTTCTGAGTGCTTTCATCTAGTTAGGGGAGACACACGAGTTTGATATTCTATTTTGGTAAAGCCAGGTTCCAGCAAATAGATTCTATTTTGGTAAAGCCTGGTTCCAGCAAAAAAGGGGGTTGGGGAAAAAAAAAATGGGAGTCTTGTCTATTATTCTAGACCTTCCTTTTTTCCGATAATCCCCTTTTTCTTTTTTAGTCAAAATAGCTCAATTTGACTCACAGCACTAATCTACGGGTTATTCTATATCCATCTCTTAGAACAAAAGAAATGAAAATAAATAAAAAAAGACTTAAAATAAAAGAAAAGAAAATAAAAAAAAGAAAGACTGTAGGAGGTCCCATTTTATGCTTACCGATACTTATAGATCAAATTGGTTTGATCTTTTTGATTCGTTTGACAAAGACAAAAAAAGGGGTCATGGCCTCGGCCGAAGTGGAAGTGACAACGCAAATTTCCGACGATATGTAGGTTCAAGTGATAACAACACAAATCCTAGCGATCCTCAACCAGGGTCAAATGGGCCTTACGAAGTTCTTGTTCGTATTCTTCGAGAGTTCGGCATTCCTATCCTAGTTTTTCTAGTGGTAGTGATGGCCGGATTCGCGAGAATCAGGGGTTCGAAGTCTTCTTTTTTACAAAATTTGAAAGAGATCACATGCTCCTCCGTTGGTTTGTTAGAGAAGGATAAATCTGATAAGTCGGGGCAAATTGAATATGGGAATATCACAAAAAAAGAAGAGGTTGGTAAAAGCACAACGCCACCTTTCCTAAGTCTCTCCTCTTACATCATACCAATCTATCTGCCGGGGCCCGATGGTTATTATGTAATCAACATTCAGCTCAACGACGCGTTAGTTTTCGTGCTAGCACGGCTTAGTAATCACTTCGTCAGTGAACCCCTCGTAAACTATCTCATTGAGGACTGGCATGAAAATTTCCGAAAAGAGCAGTTGGTTGATTTTCTCAAAGATATACGTGATCACTCGGCTCTCCTACAAATCGATTTTTTACAGAGAGTTTCTTTTTATGTTAAACTGCTCCAAGGGCCGCGTTACTATTCGGACTGGGTCAAAAAAGAAGAACTCTTACACGAAAAAAAAAACCGCATAAAATCTCTATTGGACGCGCGAAGTATTGGCCCAGCCAAAGTTCTATTTACTCGACACGGCCCTATCCTCGTATGGCTTCGTAATAACTCAATGAGGAGCGAAATTAAGAATCGCTCTAAATTTCAAACGAAAAAATTCGAGCGTTTCTTTAATAAAACCTATCGAGAACTGTTAGATAGGAAACTTCCGTTGGGCGCAACCTTCGAACTCGGCCCGAGCTTTAAAAACGGTATAAAGCAGTCGTTTGATTATTCACAGTTGCTTTATAGCCGAATTTTAGGCTCAAAAGATTATCTGCGAGTCGATACAGACGATTTCCACGTTAAGATTTTTTTCGACCCGATGAATAAAGAAATTAAAATCGAGACTTTTGAACCCAAGACTCAAGAGTGGTTGATTGACTGTTTTGTGGGTGTTTTGAGAATTAAGTTGGCTGATCCTCAACGAATCAAGTTGGCTGGTCCTCAACCAAACAGTTTAGGGTTCGAGATAACGGTAGAATTTGAACAAAGAGCCTCCCTCACTCTGAGGAGGAAATTTGCTGTGGTGTTTTTTACTTGGTATTTGTACCGGAATCGTCGTTATCTTTAATCGTCGTTATCTTTTTTAATTTGGTCTTATTTCTAATTTGGTCTTATTACTTTTTTATTTCTTCATTTTTTTGGTATTCCTACCGTTTTCTTATTTTGTGAAACAAAATAAGAAAACGGTAATAATACTAATTGATATAATTAAAAAAAGTGTATATACTTAATTAAAAAAATGAATAAATAAAATAAAAACAAGAATAGATAAGAAGAAATGCGGCCTCCGCCTAGATATTTCAAACCTTCGACAAAAACAAAACTGCTAGCACCAACTCCGTTAATAATTCCATCAATTAGTCGTCTATCAAAAAAAGAAAATATTTTAGCGAATCCTCTTATACCTTTAATTAAAGATATTGCATAAAAAGCATCTATATAACCCCGATTAGTAGACCAATGATATACGACAGTTATTATTTTGTCGCTAATAGGTCTCTTAGTACCTTTTTTAGCAAGTGAATTCAAAATTTGGAAATTTTGTAAAGATGAATAAATAGGATGATATAACGAACATGCTATAAATATTGCAAAAAAAGAAATAAGGACTGAAAAAGTAGAATTGATTAAAAATTCATACCAAAGAAAATCATTTTTTGAGCTTTGATGCAAAAGGTTTAAAGACGGAATGAATAGTTTAGATAATATATCCAATGGAATTCCTTTGAATTGATTCATAGGAATTCCTATAACCCCTATAAACAAAGTAAATAGTACCAAAACAAGGATAGGAAATAACATAGTATTGTCCGATTCGTATGGATAGGAGACAATACTTTTAGTGCGAAAAAAAGGAATAGTAATAAGGGGTCGAATCCTATTTATTACACTCCCATCAACTTGAGATGCTTTCCTGGGAAAAAACGAGTCCCCTTGATTATTATTAATTATTAATAAAGGGACTAAAGTCCTTTTTTTTAGCATTTTTTTTTCTTCTTTACCCCATAAAGATATTGAATAGAAGAAGCTATTTGTTTTTCCGCTGTAATTTTGAAAATGAACATTGAAATGTCCTTCAAAAGTAAGTAAATAAACTCGCAACATATAAAATGCAGTTAATCCTGCTGTGAAATAAGCTATGATGGCAAAAATAGGCGAATAGACCCAACTAGCATTAAGAATTTCATCTTTTGACCAAAAACAGGCGAGAGGGGGAATACCACAAAGGGAAAGGGTTCCTAATAAAAAAGCCGTTCTTGTAATTGGAAGATGTTTTATTAAACCACCCATCAGACTCATATTTTGACTCTTAGCTGGAGAATAACCAACAAGAGCTTCCATTGAATGAATAATAGATCCTGACCCTAAAAACAACAATGCTTTTGAATAGGCATGAGTAATCAAATGAAATAAAGCAGTTCGATAAGAGCCCATACCAAGAGCTAACATCATATAACCCAATTGAGACATTGTAGAATAAGCCAAACTTCTCTTAATATCTTTTTGAGCAAGAGCTAAAGTAGCTCCTAAAAGTACTGTTATTATACCTATCAAGGCGATTAGATTCATCAGGTAAGGTAGAACTTTCAAAAGAGGAAGAAGTCGAGCTACAAGAAAAATTCCAGCAGCTACCATAGTAGCTGCATGTATCAAAGCCGAAATAGGAGTAGGCCCTTCCATGGCATCTGGTAACCAGATATGAAGAGGGAATTGCGCTGATTTAGTAAGAGCACCAGAAACTGCTAGAATAGTACATAAAAAAACAAATAAAAGATGAACCTCGTTGTTATAAATCAAGTTAGTGACTAGTGCGAACAAATCCAGAAATTCGAAACTACCCGTTAGCCAATAAAGACCTAAGATGCCTAATAATAAGCCAAAATCCCCTACACGATTAGTTACAAATGCTTTTTGACAAGCATTTGATGCAATAGGTCGCGTAAACCAAAAACCTATTAATAGATAAGAACACATTCCAACCAATTCCCAAAAAATATAAATTTGTATCAAATTAGAACTAGTAACCAACCCCAACATTGAAGTATTGAAAAAACTCATGTAAGTAAAAAATCTCAAATAGCCTTGATCATGAGACATATAATTGTCACTATAAAAAAGAACGAGAATTCCTACTGTACTAATTAATATTGATAAAATAGAAGAAAGTGAGTCAATGAAGAGTCCAAACTCTAAAGAAAAATCATTATTGATAGTCCATGACCAGACATAGTGATAGATAGAACTGCTATTTATTTGGTGAATAAAAAGACCGGTCGAAAAAACCATAACTATACTTAACACTAAAACATTCGGAAAAGCCCATCTACGACGAAGTTTTTTTGTTGCCTTCGGAAAAAGTAGAAGCCCCCCTCCTATGAAGATAGTTACTGGGAGTGTAATAAAAGGGATGATCCATAAATATTGATATGTACATTCCATAAAAAAAATCTTATTATTTAAAATGTGAGGAAGCATTATTTTTACTGATCAAGAAAAAGATTCAAATAAATAATAAGAATATTTAGTTATAGGAGTTGAGTTTATGAGAAAAAATGCATTCATCTCTGATATTTTACAAAAAGAAGCAAAGAGAGGATCGCTTGAATTTCAAATAATAAGTTTAACTAAGAAAATAAAAAAAGTTAGTTTACATTTGCAAGTGCATAAAAAAGACTATTTAGCTGAAAGAGGTTTACGAAAAATTCTAGGAAAACGCCAAAGGCTTTGTTCTTATTTGTTAAATAAAACTAAAGTAGGTTATGTAGGTTATCAAGAATTAATTAGTCAATTGGATATTCGGGAGTGAAAAATGAGTTAAATTGAAGAGTCTTTTTTAGTCTTATTATTTGATTTCTTAGATCTGGAATTTTGCGAACCTTTTTTGCGTTTTCAATAATTCACGAAGCAATGAATCGAGGAAATCCTATCCTATGAATGTACCAACCACAAGAGAGGGCCTTATGATAGTCAATATGGGCCCCCACCACCCCTCCATGCATGGTGTTCTTCGACTCATTCTTACTCTAGATGGTGAAGATGTTATTGATTGTGAACCCATATTAGGTTATTTACACAGAGGAATGGAAAAAATTGCGGAAAACCGAACAATTATACAATATTTACCTTATGTAACACGTTGGGATTATTTAGCAACTATGTTCACAGAAGCAATAACCGTAAATGGACCTGAACAATTGGGAAATTTTCAAGTCCCGAAAAGAGCCAGCTATATCAGAGTCATTATGTTGGAATTGAGTCGTGTAGCTTCTCATCTTTTATGGCTTGGTCCTTTTATGGCCGATCTTGGCACACAGACCCCTTTCTTCTATATTTTTAGAGAAAGAGAGTTAGTATATGATTTATTCGAAGCAGCCACTGGTATGAGAATGATGCATAATTTTTTTCGTATCGGAGGAGTAGCAACTGATCTACCTCATGGATGGATAGATAAATGCTTGGATTTCTGTGATTTTTTTTTTAAAGGAATTGATGAATATCACAAATTGATTATGAAAAATCCTATTTTTTTAGAACGGGTGGAAGGAATAGGTATTATTGATACAAAAGAAGCACTAAATTGGGGTTTATCAGGGCCGGTCCTACGAGCTTCTGGAGTACAATGGGATCTTCGTAAAATTGATCATTATGAATCTTACGATGAATTTGATTGGGAAGTTCATTGGCAAAAAGAAGGAGATTCATTAGCTCGTTATTTAGTTCGAATTGGTGAAATGGAAGAATCTATCAAAATTATTGAACAGGCTCTGGAGGGAATTCCGGGTGGTCCCTATGAGAATCTAGAAACCCGAGCTATTGATAGACAAAGGGATCCAACATGGAACGATTTTGAATATCGATTCAGTAGTAAAAAAGCTTCTCCTACTTTTGAATTACCGAAACAAGAACTTTATGTGAGAGTCGAAGCTCCAAAGGGCGAATTGGGAATCTTTCTTATAGGTGATCAGAGCGCTTTTCCTTGGAGGTGGAAAATTCGTCCGCCGGGTTTTATCAATTTACAAATTCTTCCCCAATTAGTTAAAAAAATGAAATTGGCCGATATTATGACAATTCTAGGGAGTATAGATATCATTATGGGAGAAGTTGATCGTTAAAATGATAATGGATATGAGAGGCATAATTGAAACAACAGAAGTAGAAGCTATATATTCTTTTTACAGATTCGGATCTTTAAACGAGATCTATGGAATTCTAGGGATGCTTTTTCCGATTTTTACTCTTGTAATCGTAATCACAATAAGTGTCTTAGTAATTGTGTGGTTAGAAAGAGAAATCTCTGCCGGATTGCAACAACGTATTGGCCCGGAGTATGCGGGTCCTTTGGGAGTTCTTCAAGCTCTAGCGGACGGGACAAAATTACTTTTCAAAGAGAATCTTTTGCCATCTAGAGGGAATACTTGTTTATTTAGTCTCGGACCGGCCATAGCAGTCATATCAACTCTATTAAGCTATTCAATAATTCCTTTTAGCTATCCCCTTATTTTAGCAGATCTCAATATTGGTATTTTTATATGGATTTCCCTTTCAAGTATTGCTCCCATTGGGCTTCTTATGTCCGGATATGGATCAAACAATAAATATTCCTTTTTAGGCGGTCTACGAGCTGTTGCTCAATCAATTAGTTATGAAATACCATTAACTCTATGTGTATTATCCATATCTCTGCGTGCGCTTCGTTGAAACAGAAACTTGGCTCTATTCCTTTCTTTTTCTTAGTTCGATTTTTTTCTTTATTCGTTTAGTTATTTTATTTCTTATTTCTATTTCGTATATTTGTATTTCGAAAGCTTTTTTATTTAGCAAGAAGGTGAACTGATAGGAAGAAATTGAATTGAATAGATATTTTTAGTTTTTTATTCATCATTTGCTTTTATTCATCATTTGCATTGATGAAGTCAATTGGATAGTTCTATGAGTGAAAGAAAACCGCTTCCAAATTTGCAGTAATAAAAATGAGACTTCTTTACTATGTACAAGAGTCAAGTAGAAATAAGAAGACAAAAGAAAAAATAGTTTTCCCCAAGAGTGGTTGATTCATCAACCTGCCTTGAAAGCGGGTCAAAAAGATCAACAGGAGTGGGTTTTCGCTATCAGTTATAGCCATTAAAAGAATGCTACTTGGTGATTGAAAAAAAAATGAGTGGATGGCTAGGAACACCAAGATATACAAAGGATTTGTAATAGAGATTATCAAAATGCTCCAAAGCAAGGGGTATTTCTCATCATATGAAAAAACTAGAATAGAAATTTAAAATTGAGGCTTTAATTTGGTAGAAATGAGCAGGCAGTACTCCTCATGATTCCGATCCAGAGTTTTTCCCTACCCGCCAGTTACGAAAATAATTATCCGAAACGAAAGAATCCTTTACTTTTTATGTCAAGTCTCTCTACTTTGTTTGCGAAAGATGAAGAGGACGGAAAAAACTCGAAATTATAATGATACAAAAAAAAAGAGAGAGATCTATTTTGTTTCTTTCGTTACTATTTTATTTATTTTATTCATTTTACTATATTTCTATTAATAGATAATAGAAATATAGTATGTGTCATAATAGATAAACTATTTCAATTGAAAATGTCTAATTCTTCTTTGTAATCAAAAAGCAGAAGTTGAAATAGCTATTGGTAGTTTTCGATTTTTACAAAGAATATTGTGACTTTTTCTTTTTTTCTTATTTTTATTTTATATATTTTATATATGAGTAGTCTTTTATTGAAAATATAAGTAGTCTTTTATTGAAGGATTTGCACTATTACTCAACAAAGAAAATGATCATTTTTATTTTTAAAGGATAAGATAAATTCAGAAGTCTTTGTTTTTTTAGTATTATGACAGACAGAATTTCATTGGTCGAATTTCAAGATAACCGATCACTTTTATCCTCTTTATCCTGCACATATTTCAAGACAACTAATACAATCTGGTCTTTCGATTTTTTCTGGCTTTAGAGGAGCCGTATGAGGTGAAAATCTCATGTACGGTTCTGGACTAGCGCTGAGAACAGTGATGTTATCACCGACTAGGATTATCTAACAGTTTAAGTACAGTTGATATAGTTGAAGCACAATCAAAATATGGTTTTTGGGGGTGGAATTTGTGGCGTCAACCTATAGGGTTTATCATCTTTTTTATTTCTTCCTTAGCAGAATGCGAGAGATTGCCCTTTGATTTACCAGAAGCAGAAGAAGAATTAGTAGCAGGTTATCAAACGGAATATTCGGGCATCAAATTTGGTTTATTTTTTGTTGCTTCCTATCTAAATTTATTAGTTTTTTCATTATTTGTAACAGTTCTTTACTTGGGTGGTTGGAAGATTTCTATTCCGTACCTATCACTTACTGCACCTTTTGAACTAACCAAAGTAGGTGGAGTCGGTGAAACAACACTGGGTATTTTTATTACATTGGTTAAAACTTATTTGTTCTTGTTCATTCCTATCACAACAAGATGGACTTTACCGAGACTCAGACTGGATCAACTTTTAAATCTTGGCTGGAAATTTCTTTTACCTATTTCTCTTGGTAATCTATTATTAACAACGTCTTTCCAAATCCTTGTACTTTAAAATAAGAAAAATAAGACTTTTCTATAGCCCCGACTTGTCTCACAAAGAGAAAGAAAAATAAGACTTTTCTATAGCCCCGACTTGTCTCACAAAGAGAAAGAAACAAAGAGAAAATTATCCATACCTAGTCACAATATGTTCCCTATGGTAACTGATTTTATGAATTATGGTCAACAAAGCATACGCGCTGCAAGGTATATTGGTCAAAGTTTCCTTATTACCTTATCGCATGCAAATCGGTTGCCTGTAACACTTCAATATCCTTATGAAAAATTGATCCTATCAGACCGTTTTCGCGGTCGAATCCATTTTGAATTTGATAAATGCATTGCTTGTGAAGTATGTGTTCGTGTATGTCCTATAGATCTCCCTGTTGTTGATTGGAAATGGGAAACTTTGATTCGAAAGAAACGCTTGCTTAATTACAGTATTGATTTTGGAATTTGTATATTTTGTGGCAATTGCGTTGAGTATTGCCCCACAAATTGCTTATCCATGACTGAAGAATATGAGCTTTCTAGTTATGATCGGCACGAATTGAATTATAATCAAATTGCTTTAAGTCGGTTACCAATGTCAATAATTGACGATTATACAATTAGAACTATTTTAAATTTACCTGAAAAATAAAAAATAAACTTCCTTTGATTCAAAAACAATCTCTTTTGAATTACTTTGAATTACAATTATTAAACCAAAATGTAGTTTTGAGTTAAAGGCGGATTTGAAGGAATATTTCAAATAAAAAAAATGACAATAGTAAAAAGAATAAAATAGAGTTTCTTGCATTTTGTTTGGTTAATAACTAACTCTCAAAATTCTCAAAATGAGGAATCCCCTTTCTTTCTATTTAGATTTAGTTAAAATATGAACAATTAGTTAAAATATAAATATAAACAAATATGTGAGTCTAATTACTATTAATTACTTAGTGAAATGAAATTAAGTTCAGTATTCAATTTGCTTTGAAACCCGAGTCTAGTAGTATATCTCGAATCAAAAATTTTAAATTGAAAATTACAGTCCTTTTTTTCCATAAAGAATGAGAATAGTCCAATAATGCAAGATCTGCAGTAATTTACATTTACAATAATTTCCACCCTTTAGGATTTTTTTCAATTCAATTAGGTAGGAACAACCCTATTCTACAAATAAGAATCAAGTTTTCCTGGTCGGTCAATAAGTTCATGAAAAAAAACTATTTGATTTTTTTTTCTCTTCAATTTTACGTACAATGGATTTGCCTGGACCAATACATGATTTTGTTTTATTCTTTCTCGGATTAGGTCTTCTGTTTGGAGCGCTTGGAGTGGTATTCCTTACCAACCCAATTTCTGCGGCCTTTTCATTAGGATTGGTTCTTGTTTGTATATCATTATTCTATATTTTAGCAAACTCCCAGTTTGTAGCTGCTGCACAGCTCCTTATTTATGTGGGAGCTATAAATGTTTTAATTTTATTTGCTGTGATGTTCCTGAATAGTTCAGAATATTCCAAAGATGAAAATCTTTGGAATGTTGGAGATGGGGTTACTTCCTTAGTTTGTACGAGTACTTTTGTTTCATTAATTAGTGTTATTCTGAACACGTCCTGGTATGGAGTTATTTGGACTACAAGAACAAATCAGATTATAGAGCAAGATTTAATAAGTAACGGTCAACAAGTTGGCATTCATTTATCAACCGATTTTTTTCTTCCATTTGAATTCATTTCAATAATTCTTTTAATTGCTTTAATAGGTGCCATTACTATGGCTCGGCAATAAAAATAATTTCTAATTAAATTAAAAACGACAATACAAATTCCACTTTCTTCTATCTTATCACCGCATTTATTTGACTTCAATTTGATTTGAAATTTGATTGGAAGATTATTCATTTCTAAATTCTAAATTTGATTCTCTTATTTGATTTATTCCCAATCTTTTATTTATTAACAATCTTTTTTTCAGCTTTTGTGAGATTTTTAGTTAATCGAATCACTTGAGATTGAATTCTTGTTCTTATTAACAGAAAGAAGGGAAAAACTAACTAATAAGGAGTTGGTAGATGATGCTCGAAAATGCACTTATTTTGAGTGCTTATTTATTTTCTATTGGTATCTATGGATTGATCACGAGTCGAAATCTGGTTAGAGCCTTTATGTGTCTTGAACTTATCTTGAATGCGGTTAATATCAATTTTGTAACATTTTCTGATTTTTTTGATAGTCGACAATTAAAAGGAAACATTTTCTCCATTTTTGTTATAGCTATTGCAGCCGCCGAAGCAGCTATTGGGTTGGCTATTGTTTCCTCAATTTATCGTAATAGAAAATCCATTCGTATCAATCAATCTAATTTATTAAAGAAGTAGTTTTACCAATATTCTATTTAATATTAATAATGTAAACTCGAATATTTCTCAACTCGACCTGCCATAGACTATATGTAAGATGTGATCTTGTTTGTGAAAATGTAATAAATTCAAGTATTTTAGTTCGATCTCATGAAGCAATCAATTCGAAATTTTCAATAAAAAAAAGTCTGGTAAATCATTGATTCATCTGGTATCTAAATATATCATTGATTTAGAAATGGACTAGATCGAAACTTTAGGACGTTCAAAAAAAAAAATGGAGAGATCAAATGTCCCATTCAGTAAAGATATATGATACATGTATAGGGTGTACTCAATGTGTCCGAGCTTGTCCCACAGATGTATTAGAAATGATCCCCTGGGACGGATGTAAAGCTAAGCAAATTGCTTCGGCCCCAAGAACGGAGGACTGTGTTGGTTGTAAAAGATGTGAATCCGCCTGTCCAACAGATTTTTTGAGTGTTCGAGTTTATTTATGGCATGAAACAACCCGAAGCATGGGTCTAGCTTATTGATACTCTCCCTAAAAAAAACTCCACTTGAATCGGGCTTCTTTTTTGTTTACCGACAAAACCCGTGCCCAAAATTATTAAATTTTTATTAGTATTTTCAAGCACGGGTTTTTCTGATCCAAGTGTATCTTGTTTTTACCATGAATTCTTTTCCTTGGTTAACACTATTTGTAGTTTTACCGATATCTTCGGGTTTATTAATTTTCTTTTTACCCCATAAGGGAAATAAGATAATTCGATTGTATACTTTATTTTTTTGTATTTTAGAACTCCTTTTAATGACTTATGCTTTTTCATATTATTTCCAATTGGACGATCCCTTAATCCAATTACCAGAGGATTTCAAATGGATCCTTTTTTTTGATTTTCACTGGCGATTTGGAATAGACGGGCTCTCTGTAGGACCCATTTTCTTGACAGGGTTTATTACAACTTTAGCTACTTTAGCGGCTTGGCCAGTTACTCGGAATTCCCGCTTATTCCATTTTATGATGTTAGCAATGTATAGCGGTCAAATTGGATTCTTTTCGTCGCAAGATCTTTTACTTTTTTTTATCATGTGGGAATTAGAATTAATTCCCATTTATCTACTTCTCGCCATGTGGGGGGGAAAGAAGCGTCTATATTCAGCTACAAAGTTCATTTTGTATACTGCGGGAAGCTCGATTTTTTTATTAATGGGAGCTTTTGGTATCGCTTTATATGGGTCCAATGAACCAACATTCCATTTTGAAACATTAGCCAATCAACCTTATCCAATGGCCCTAGAAATACTATTCTATATTGGATTTTTTATTTCTTTTGCTGTCAAATCGCCGATTATACCCTTACATACATGGTTATCAGACACCCATGGAGAAGCACATTATAGTACTTGTATGCTTCTGGCCGGAATTTTATTAAAAATGGGAGCATATGGATTAGTTCGAATCAATATGGAATTATTGCCCCACGCACATTCTCTATTTTCTCCTTGGTTTGTACTAGTCGGTTCAATGCAAATCATCTATGCCGCTCCAACATCTTTTGGTCAGAGAAATTTAAAAAAAAGAATAGCCCATTCTTCTGTATCTCATATGGGGTTCATACTTTTAGGAATTTCCTCTATAACCGATCTGGGACTCAACGGAGCTATTTTACAAATAATATCACATGGATTTATTGGCGCTGGACTTTTTTTCTTGGCAGGAACAAATTATGATAGAACGCAGCTTCTTTATCTTGACGAAATGGGTGGAATGGGTATCCCAATGCCAAAAATATTTACGCTGTTCAGTATTTTATCACTAGCCTCCCTTGCATTACCAGGCATGAGCGGTTTTTTTTCCGAATTGATAGTATTTTTTGGTATAATTACTGCAAAAAAATATCTTTTTTTATCAAAAATACTAATTTGTTTTGTAATAGCAGTTGGAATGCTATTAACTCCTCTTTATTTATTATCTATGGTACGTCAGATGTTCTACGGATACAAGCTGTTTAATGCCAAAAACGCTTCTTGTTTTGATTCTGGGCCGCGGGAATTATTTGTTTCCCTTTCGATCCTTCTGCCCGTAATAACTATCGGTATTTATCCGGATTTCGTTTTATCATTATCAGTTGACAAAGTCGAAACTATTATATCTATGTATTTTTATAATTAAAATTACGATTTTTGGAATTAAAAAATGAAAAGGCAAGTTCGGAACGGAATTGAAAAAAAAAAACTGCTCTCTTCTGTTAATTTTTATTTTAGTAAAAATAGAAAGAATTGGGACCAGATAGATATATATATATATTTTTTTTCATTTGCGAGAACCTTTTGAAATCAGTGAAATAATTCTATTATGTGATTCAAAAGGTTCTCGGCGACTTACCTGAAGCTTCTTCTATATAGGGTAACCTGGGATTGTATTCTTCAAACTTGTTTTTCACATCAAGTAGCTGTTAATGTAAATGAACCATAACTATGTAATCCTATTCCTAATAAATTCACTCCAAAATAACATATCCAAATTACAAGAAAACCTATCGAAGCGATAATTGCTGAATTGAAACCTTCCAAATTTTTTCGAGTATGGAAATAAATTGCAAATAGGGTCCAAGTAATAAATGCCCAAGTTTCCTTTGGATCCCAATTCCAATATGATCCCCATGCTTCATTAGCCCAGACGGCTCCTGAAAGGATTCCTATAGTTAAAAAGACAAATCCTAAACTAATAATACGATAACCCCAACGATCTAATTGTTGAATCAATTGGAACCTATAATAATTCCAAGAAGAAAGAAAAAAAGTCGTTCTGAAACTTTTTCGGCTTTCCATCAGATATTTGATCTGATCAAAGGAAAATAGATTTTTTAATAATTTCTTTCTTATATCCAAAATTCTTCGGACTTTTCGAAATCGAATGACTAGAAGTGCGACTGCTAATAATGATCCACATAAAAGAGCTGCATAACCCAATACCATCATACTTACGTGCATCATTAACCACTGAGATTGGAGAGCCGGTACTAAGTTTTCAGATGGATGCATGTCAGTTAAAAGACCAGACGTAGTAAAGCCTTGTGTAAACAAAGTACTGGGGGAAGTTATTGCACTTAAAAAATTTTTATGTTTTTTAAAACAGGGACCCATATGAATAATAGAAAAAACCCAGGAAAGAAAGATTAATGATTCATATAAATCGCTTACTGGTAAATGTCCCGAAGAAATCCAACGAGTAACTACTAATCCTGTTATACAGAAAAAAATAACTATCTTGCCCTTTTCTGACGAATCAGAGAGTCCTACAAATTCATCGCTTAATAAGCTTATCAAATGAATTGTAATTACCATTGAAATGACTGAAAAAGATATATGAGTTAATATATGTTCAAAAGGCGAAAATATCATAACAATTCTAAAAAAGGTTAGTTAAAAGGGTGAAGTTCCTTCAATTTTATATTGAATTTAAATCATAAATTGAATTTATTATAGTATAGAACTTATTCTTTTTTTTTTCTTTTTTTTTTTTTAATGAAAATGAAAAGATCTTATGCCGCTACTCGGACTCGAACCGAGATGCTCTAGCACTGCTTCCTAAGAGCAGCGTGTCTACCAATTTCACCATAGCGGCTTGCTCGAAATCATAATAACCCATTTTGAGTTAATCGTCGAGAGTTAATCGTCGAGTTTGAAGGAGTTAATTGACTGAACTCTTTTTTTAGTAAATATTAAAATTCCCGAATCAAAATTGCTTTAATCAATAGAATTAATTCCAACAAATAGGTTAAATTAAGGTAAAATTCAATTCAAATAGGCATTTGCACTTTCTACTAATCATCCTTTATGATCTTTAGTTTAGTAGCATTTACTTTATCAATTTTAGTTAATTTAACTAGTGTATTTTCTTTATAGATACCAATTTCACTACTACAGTTATAAAATTACAAAACAAACCAAGTTTGAATCTTAATCCCTTATTGTTAAGAACTTTTTTTTTCGAACTTTTTGATTGAAAAAATCATAAATGAATTTTTTTTCATGTCAAGCCCAATCATACTATTCTATTCCAACGTTTGATTTTAAATTTGTTGCACAACAAAAACTTTTTGAATTTGCAGGCGAAAGATATTTCGCTAAGGAAAAAGCTTTCAAGACTGCTAAATATTCTTTTCTTTTCAAAATATTTTTTGAATACGCTTTTTTGAGTGCTTTTTTTTTTTATTTTGAACTTCCATAAAAAAAGAATTTTTTTTATTGTTATACTTAGATGGTAAAGACATCTCTTATTCAAAAAAAAAAATTCTTCTTTATTTCTAGGATTCATTATTGAGTTACTTTCGCAAGTCGATTCTTTTCATAAAATCAGAAAAAGTCTTCTGTATTTTGCTTTCTTTTTCGTCGTACTATCATACTATATGAATGAATATTCATATTGAGAAGTAAATCTATTTTTTTTATAAGTTCTATAAAAAAAGGGAGTCCTCCTTTTTACCTCTTATTAGTATTCCTTTTTAACTGACTTTTTTCATTCGATTAAAAAAAATCGAACAAAGAAGGATGCGGAATGAGGAACAAGAAAGAATAAATGATTACTATTCATTTTCAATTTATTTTGTAAATAAGCATTTTAAATAATAAGATTTTTTTTATGGAATGTACATATCAATATTTATGGATCATCCCTTTTATTACACTCCCAGTAACTATCTTCATAGGAGGGGGGCTTCTACTTTTTCCGAAGGCAACAAAAAAACTTCGTCGTAGATGGGCTTTTCCGAATGTTTTAGTGTTAAGTATAGTTATGGTTTTTTCGACCGGTCTTTTTATTCACCAAATAAATAGCAGTTCTATCTATCACTATGTCTGGTCATGGACTATCAATAATGATTTTTCTTTAGAGTTTGGACTCTTCATTGACTCACTTTCTTCTATTTTATCAATATTAATTAGTACAGTAGGAATTCTCGTTCTTTTTTATAGTGACAATTATATGTCTCATGATCAAGGCTATTTGAGATTTTTTACTTACATGAGTTTTTTCAATACTTCAATGTTGGGGTTGGTTACTAGTTCTAATTTGATACAAATTTATATTTTTTGGGAATTGGTTGGAATGTGTTCTTATCTATTAATAGGTTTTTGGTTTACGCGACCTATTGCATCAAATGCTTGTCAAAAAGCATTTGTAACTAATCGTGTAGGGGATTTTGGCTTATTATTAGGCATCTTAGGTCTTTATTGGCTAACGGGTAGTTTCGAATTTCTGGATTTGTTCGCACTAGTCACTAACTTGATTTATAACAACGAGGTTCATCTTTTATTTGTTTTTTTATGTACTATTCTAGCAGTTTCTGGTGCTCTTACTAAATCAGCGCAATTCCCTCTTCATATCTGGTTACCAGATGCCATGGAAGGGCCTACTCCTATTTCGGCTTTGATACATGCAGCTACTATGGTAGCTGCTGGAATTTTTCTTGTAGCTCGACTTCTTCCTCTTTTGAAAGTTCTACCTTACCTGATGAATCTAATCGCCTTGATAGGTATAATAACAGTACTTTTAGGAGCTACTTTAGCTCTTGCTCAAAAAGATATTAAGAGAAGTTTGGCTTATTCTACAATGTCTCAATTGGGTTATATGATGTTAGCTCTTGGTATGGGCTCTTATCGAACTGCTTTATTTCATTTGATTACTCATGCCTATTCAAAAGCATTGTTGTTTTTAGGGTCAGGATCTATTATTCATTCAATGGAAGCTCTTGTTGGTTATTCTCCAGCTAAGAGTCAAAATATGAGTCTGATGGGTGGTTTAATAAAACATCTTCCAATTACAAGAACGGCTTTTTTATTAGGAACCCTTTCCCTTTGTGGTATTCCCCCTCTCGCCTGTTTTTGGTCAAAAGATGAAATTCTTAATGCTAGTTGGGTCTATTCGCCTATTTTTGCCATCATAGCTTATTTCACAGCAGGATTAACTGCATTTTATATGTTGCGAGTTTATTTACTTACTTTTGAAGGACATTTCAATGTTCATTTTCAAAATTACAGCGGAAAAACAAATAGCTTCTTCTATTCAATATCTTTATGGGGTAAAGAAGAAAAAAAAATGCTAAAAAAAAGGACTTTAGTCCCTTTATTAATAATTAATAATAATCAAGGGGACTCGTTTTTTCCCAGGAAAGCATCTCAAGTTGATGGGAGTGTAATAAATAGGATTCGACCCCTTATTACTATTCCTTTTTTTCGCACTAAAAGTATTGTCTCCTATCCATACGAATCGGACAATACTATGTTATTTCCTATCCTTGTTTTGGTACTATTTACTTTGTTTATAGGGGTTATAGGAATTCCTATGAATCAATTCAAAGGAATTCCATTGGATATATTATCTAAACTATTCATTCCGTCTTTAAACCTTTTGCATCAAAGCTCAAAAAATGATTTTCTTTGGTATGAATTTTTAATCAATTCTACTTTTTCAGTCCTTATTTCTTTTTTTGCAATATTTATAGCATGTTCGTTATATCATCCTATTTATTCATCTTTACAAAATTTCCAAATTTTGAATTCACTTGCTAAAAAAGGTACTAAGAGACCTATTAGCGACAAAATAATAACTGTCGTATATCATTGGTCTACTAATCGGGGTTATATAGATGCTTTTTATGCAATATCTTTAATTAAAGGTATAAGAGGATTCGCTAAAATATTTTCTTTTTTTGATAGACGACTAATTGATGGAATTATTAACGGAGTTGGTGCTAGCAGTTTTGTTTTTGTCGAAGGTTTGAAATATCTAGGCGGAGGCCGCATTTCTTCTTATCTATTCTTGTTTTTATTTTATTTATTCATTTTTTTAATTAAGTATATACACTTTTTTTAATTATATCAATTAGTATTATTACCGTTTTCTTATTTTGTTTCACAAAATAAGAAAACGGTAGGAATACCAAAAAAATGAAGAAATAAAAAAGTAATAAGACCAAATTAGAAATAAGACCAAATTAAAAAAGATAACGACGATTAAAGATAACGACGATTCCGGTACAAATACCAAGTAAAAAACACCACAGCAAATTTCCTCCTCAGAGTGAGGGAGGCTCTTTGTTCAAATTCTACCGTTATCTCGAACCCTAAACTGTTTGGTTGAGGACCAGCCAACTTGATTCGTTGAGGATCAGCCAACTTAATTCTCAAAACACCCACAAAACAGTCAATCAACCACTCTTGAGTCTTGGGTTCAAAAGTCTCGATTTTAATTTCTTTATTCATCGGGTCGAAAAAAATCTTAACGTGGAAATCGTCTGTATCGACTCGCAGATAATCTTTTGAGCCTAAAATTCGGCTATAAAGCAACTGTGAATAATCAAACGACTGCTTTATACCGTTTTTAAAGCTCGGGCCGAGTTCGAAGGTTGCGCCCAACGGAAGTTTCCTATCTAACAGTTCTCGATAGGTTTTATTAAAGAAACGCTCGAATTTTTTCGTTTGAAATTTAGAGCGATTCTTAATTTCGCTCCTCATTGAGTTATTACGAAGCCATACGAGGATAGGGCCGTGTCGAGTAAATAGAACTTTGGCTGGGCCAATACTTCGCGCGTCCAATAGAGATTTTATGCGGTTTTTTTTTTCGTGTAAGAGTTCTTCTTTTTTGACCCAGTCCGAATAGTAACGCGGCCCTTGGAGCAGTTTAACATAAAAAGAAACTCTCTGTAAAAAATCGATTTGTAGGAGAGCCGAGTGATCACGTATATCTTTGAGAAAATCAACCAACTGCTCTTTTCGGAAATTTTCATGCCAGTCCTCAATGAGATAGTTTACGAGGGGTTCACTGACGAAGTGATTACTAAGCCGTGCTAGCACGAAAACTAACGCGTCGTTGAGCTGAATGTTGATTACATAATAACCATCGGGCCCCGGCAGATAGATTGGTATGATGTAAGAGGAGAGACTTAGGAAAGGTGGCGTTGTGCTTTTACCAACCTCTTCTTTTTTTGTGATATTCCCATATTCAATTTGCCCCGACTTATCAGATTTATCCTTCTCTAACAAACCAACGGAGGAGCATGTGATCTCTTTCAAATTTTGTAAAAAAGAAGACTTCGAACCCCTGATTCTCGCGAATCCGGCCATCACTACCACTAGAAAAACTAGGATAGGAATGCCGAACTCTCGAAGAATACGAACAAGAACTTCGTAAGGCCCATTTGACCCTGGTTGAGGATCGCTAGGATTTGTGTTGTTATCACTTGAACCTACATATCGTCGGAAATTTGCGTTGTCACTTCCACTTCGGCCGAGGCCATGACCCCTTTTTTTGTCTTTGTCAAACGAATCAAAAAGATCAAACCAATTTGATCTATAAGTATCGGTAAGCATAAAATGGGACCTCCTACAGTCTTTCTTTTTTTTATTTTCTTTTCTTTTATTTTAAGTCTTTTTTTATTTATTTTCATTTCTTTTGTTCTAAGAGATGGATATAGAATAACCCGTAGATTAGTGCTGTGAGTCAAATTGAGCTATTTTGACTAAAAAAGAAAAAGGGGATTATCGGAAAAAAGGAAGGTCTAGAATAATAGACAAGACTCCCATTTTTTTTTTCCCCAACCCCCTTTTTTGCTGGAACCAGGCTTTACCAAAATAGAATCTATTTGCTGGAACCTGGCTTTACCAAAATAGAATATCAAACTCGTGTGTCTCCCCTAACTAGATGAAAGCACTCAGAAAGTGGAATAATCCATTGATCACTTTCCACCCTGACTCGTACTCGTCTCTTTTTTGACCATTTCATAATAGCAATAAATGAATTGTTCCCTCTTTTCATTTTTTATAGAGAATTTCATGTCTATTTCCATGTTTTCACAACTTATTATTCCTGATTGACGAAATCGTTAAATATCAACATTTAAATATCCAAATACCAATTTCATATTCAAAAACCAAAGCCGATCTGTATCTAACTTTTCTAACTCTCGAGCAAGATGTGTAGGTGAAGGACCTTGTAGGATCCAAAAAGGTAAAACAACCGGTTCTTCTGTAAAAAAAGGTTCCCAAAAATCCGAACCTAGTTGTCTCGCTAAAGTATGTATATTGGTTTTGTGTTTATGAGCAAAGGTTTTCAGACAAGAAAATCGAAGTATATATTTGACTCGAGACAAACTCTTTTTGTCTGAGGATCCACTAAAATACTGAGAAAGGTCTCCGCATATACACAAAAATCGGTCAATAAGATCCGAATCCGATGGATCGGCCCAGGGCGGTTTACTAAGAGGATGTCCAATTTTGTTACAAAATTTCATTTTTGTAAAGGATTTAATCAAAGGATTAAGTGGAACTATTGTATCCAGTTTCTTCATCGTATTCTCTGTTAGAAATGAATGTTCTAGCATTTGACTTCGTATCGCTGAAGGAGTGAATTCTACATTTACAAGATAACCCAAAAAGTCGAGAGAAGACTCATCTAATAGATATATATAGATCTTTTTTGGTTGAACCCACACAAAAAAATGACATTGAAATAAATTAACAAAGTAGTATTTCCACTTTTTCATTATAAGGGGCGTACTCCTTAAAGCAAAAAAGAATTGTCTTTTAAAGCGAACATAATGCATGTGAGGGTCCTTGAACAATTGTATAGGAACTTGAAAACTATTAGCAAAAACGTCTATAAACTTCTTAGCAAAAACTTCTGTAAAATTCTCGACTTTTCCATAGAAATAGATTCGCTCAACAAGAACCCGAAAATGGTTGGATCGTAAATGCAAGAATTGGCTACGAAGAAAAAATAAAACGGATTCGTATTCATATACAAGAGAATTAGATAAAAATAGAACGAATCTTAGATTCCTTTTTATTCTTTTTCTTTTTTGAAAAAAAGCACTTTTTTGCTTTGGAAAAAAAGGGCTATTCCAATTCCAAGACTCGTGAAGAAAGAGTCGTAATAAATGCAAAGAAGAAGGATCTTTCAGCCAGTACCGAAGGGTTTGAACCACTTTTTCTAGATGAATGGGGTAGGGTAGTAAGCCACCGGATAGATAATTGAAATATGGAAATTGATCTTCTAAAAAAGGAAATATTGAAAGAATGGATCGTAAATTCTGAACTTTCAATATTTCTGAATTTTCTAAAGAAAACACAAACCGTGGCGAAAATGCAACTTCCCCAATGAGTGCAAACCCCTCGGATATTATTTGATAATACAAATTGTAGTTGTATATATATAATTGATTTTGTTTATAATTATTATCAGAAAGAATCAAATGCTTCTGTTGATACATTCGAGTAATTAAACGTTTTACAATTAGGAAACTCAATTTATTGTTAGAACTGAAACTATGAACATGAGCAAGGGTATAAAGATACTCTTGAAAGATCAGTGGGTATAGCAAGTACGTTTGATCGTCTAAAAATCTTTGATATTCCTCTTCCCGCATTTTTTGTGCCTCCTTTTTTTTATGTAATTGAATTCGATTTGATTGAAACAAGGATAAGGGATTTATTGAGTTCGATTTATTGAGTTATTAAATGAAATTAAATGATACATAGTGCGATAGAGTAAAAACAAAGTCTGATAATAATAAGAAAATAGATACCTCAAAATAAAAACAAACTCATCAACGGATTCTCTAGCATACCCCTCCGCCCTAATTGGTTTATGTTCATTATAGCAGAAGAAGACAGTTAGAAATCCTTTACTTTTTCAAGTCAATCGCTCGTTTTATTTTGGAAAACTAGCTTTATCAATAGACTCTTTATTATACACATTCATCTCCTCCTCACCTGTAGAATAGTTAGGATTCATTAAAAAAATAGAAAATCCGTTCATGAACAAGCCTTTGACGCATCGCTAATATATTTTTAACGTCTAATTAGATCGATAATTATTCCAATTTAGAACGGAACCTCGTTGCTTTTTTCTCTTTCTCTATCTAATTAATTGAAGACGTAGGGCTCTATCCATTTATTCACTTGACAACTTTGGAATTCATTTGTGTATATTACGAATCACGAATTTGTGTATATTACGAATCACGAGTTCAAATAAATAAGGTTTGGAGACAATTCGTATCAATGAAATATTCTCAGAATTATTCATTGATACGACATGCTATTTTGACTAAAAAAGAAAAAGGGGATTATCGGAAAAAAGGAAGGTCTAGAATAATAGACAAGACTCCCATTTTTTTTTTCCCCAACCCCCTTTTTTGCTGGAACCAGGCTTTACCAAAATACAATATAAAACTGGTGTGTCTCCCCTAAAACTAGATGAAAGCAAAACATCAATCCCTAAAACTAGATGAAAGCAAAACATCAATCCATGGATCAATGTGGCGGTGGCGGATCCTGACGGGATATCGTCTCTTTTTTGGCCAGTTCTCGGGATATAACGGGATTGGACGAGGGGGGATATACTTAATCTTGAGGGGAAGAATGCCTTGAGAAAAGGAATCCTTGCAGCGCCAAACCGTTCTCGGGTCGAAGGTCGATCTGCCGCTAGTCATTTTTTTCCGATATCTAGAAATTTCTAGATCATTGTTTTCAAAAAACAATTCCTTCTCAAAAGGAAAACCAAGACGATCCCCAGCATAAAAGGAGCCATACCGAGGGGATTTAGGTAAATTTGTAAAATACAATATGATTTCCCAAAAATCTTGCCAAAAAGCGCTTTCGTCCGCTATTCCGGTGCGATCGATTCGTTTTTGTTTGATTTCCTCAACAAATTTGTCCAATTCAGTTTGGTTCATTCTTTCGCTTTCGACAGATCTCGGGCTCAAACTTTTTGTTTCAGATTTAGATTTATCCATCCCCCCATATTCAATTTGGTTCATTCTTTCGCTTTCGACAGATCTCGGGCTCAAACTTTTTGTTTCAGATTTAGATTTATCCATCCCCCCATATTCAATTTGCCCCGACTTATCAGATTTATCCTTCTCTAACAAACCAACGGAGGAGCATGTGATCTCTTTCAAATTTTGTAAAAAAGAAGACTTCGAACCCCTGATTCTCGCGAATCCGGCCATCACTACCACTAGAAAAACTAGGATAGGAATGCCGAACTCTCGAAGAATACGAACAAGAACTTCGTAAGGCCCATTTGACCCTGGTTGAGGATCGCTAGGATTTGTGTTGTTATCACTTGAACCTACATATCGTCGGAAATTTGCGTTGTCACTTCCACTTCGGCCGAGGCCATGACCCCTTTTTTTGTCTTTGTCAAACGAATCAAAAAGATCAAACCAATTTGATCTATAAGTATCGGTAAGCATAAAATGGGACCTCCTACAGTCTTTCTTTTTTTTATTTTCTTTTCTTTTATTTTAAGTCTTTTTTTATTTATTTTCATTTCTTTTGTTCTAAGAGATGGATATAGAATAACCCGTAGATTAGTGCTGTGAGTCAAATTGAGCTATTTTGACTAAAAAAGAAAAAGGGGATTATCGGAAAAAAGGAAGGTCTAGAATAATAGATAAATAAAAATGACAGTCAATGCGGAATAGAATAGAATAACATAGATCAAGTCTAATTGAACTCTATTCTATGAGATCTAATCGTGCCATTAGTCCCCAGTAGCTCAGCGGCAGAGCGGTCGGCTGTTAACCGATTGGTCGTAGGTTCGAATCCTATTTGGGGAGAT